AGAACCAAAAGAAAGAAGTTTTTTGGATGAAAAAAAAAAATTTCAGGTTTCTTTTTTGTTTTGAATAAACAACATTTTTTTTTTTACTTCGCCTTTTGCATTGAAAAAACAGATAAAAAATGATATGATTCAACCTCAAACCCATTTGAATGTAGCGGATAACAGCGGAGCCCGAGAATTGATGTGTATTCGAATCATAGGAGCTAGTAATCGGCGATATGCTCATATCGGTGACGTTATTATTGCTGTAATCAAAGAAGCAGTACCAAATACACCTCTAGAAAGATCAGAAGTGATCAGAGCTGTAATTGTACGTACTTGTAAAGAACTCAAACGTGACAACGGTATGATAATACGATATGATGACAATGCTGCAGTTGTTATTGATCAAGAAGGAAATCCAAAGGGAACTCGAATTTTTGGAGCGATCGCCCGAGAATTAAGACAGTTAAATTTCACTAAAATAGTTTCATTAGCACCTGAAGTATTATAAGACAAGACTATAATACAGTTAGAGTATTTTATAGTATTTGAATAAAATTTATTAACTTAATTAGTAGATTGTTTGTGTCTCACGTATATACCTTTAAAAATTCAGAAATCAAAAATAAAGAAAAAAAGAGCATGTTAATTATATTCAAATTCGGGGACAACAATAATCTTAGTTTATTATGAGTAAAGACACTATTGCTAACATAATAACTTCTATACGAAATGCTGACATGAATAAAAAAAAAACAGTTCGAATACCATCTACTAACATTACTGAAAACATTGTTAAAATTCTTTTACGAGAAGGTTTTATTGAAAACATGAGGAAACACCAGGAAGACAAGAATTTTTTTTTGGTTTTAACCCTACGACATAGAAGGAATAGGAAAGGTCCATATAGAAATGGTTTAAATTTAAAACGGATCAGTCGACCCGGTCTACGAATCTATTCTAACTATCAAAGAATTCCTAGAATTTTAGGCGGAATGGGGATTGTAATTCTTTCTACTTCTCGAGGTATAATGACAGACAGAGAGGCTCGACTAGAAGGAATTGGTGGAGAAATTTTGTGTTATATATGGTAATCTTTCTGAGATCTGAATTATATGCAAAATTTTTCTATTTGTGAAAAAAAAAAAGAGAAAAGGCGAGTTTATAATATTTCTCCTTCCACGTTAGTTGATAACTCAAGTGAAAGAACAAAAAAAAGATTCATGAAAGTTTCATTTCTGAATTACTTTCCAATGGTATGCTCTGGATTCATTTAGATAATGAAGACCTGATTTTAGGTTATGTTTCAGGAAGGATTCGACGTATTTTTTTTTATACATATACTTTTATAGATATATTGGCGGTATAGAATCAAAATTGAAGCAAGTCATTATAATTCAATTGGAGGACGTATAATTTTTCGACTCCAAAACCAAAACAAAGATTCGAATGATTAGATAGTTTTTTTTTTTTCAATTTCAACATTGATTTCGTGGGAATACAATTCGAAATTGAAAAATTTCAAGAAGCTTATTTTCTTCCAATAAAGAAATTCAGAATTAAGGAATGACAAATATGAAAATAAGAGCCTCCGTTCGTAAAATTTGTGAAAAATGTCGACTGATCCGTAGACGAGGACGAATTATAGTAATTTGTTCCAACCCAAGACATAAACAAAGACAAGGATAATCTTTAGAAAAAAGGGGATCTATAAAATTTGAAAATTTAAAGGACCCAATGTAAAGATGTTAAATAAAGGATCTGTTTTGACATTAAATGGATATATCCATATATCTCTGACTTAGATTTATGAGATGGCAAAATATGGCAAAACCTATACCAAGAATTAGTTCACGTAAGAATAGACATATTAGTTCGCGTAAAAATATGCGTAGAATACCAAAGGGAGTTATTCATGTTCAAGCAAGTTTCAACAATACTATTGTGACTGTTACAGATGTACGGGGTCGGGTAATTTCTTGGTCCTCCGCTGGTACTTGTGGATTCAAGGGTACAAGAAGAGGGACACCATTTGCCGCTCAAACCGCAGCGGGAAATGCTATTAGAACAGTAGTGGATCAAGGTATGCAACGAGCCGAAGTCATGATAAAAGGCCCCGGTCTCGGAAGAGATGCAGCATTAAGAGCTATTCGTAGAAGTGGTATACTATTAAGTTTCATACGAGATGTAACTCCTATGCCACATAATGGCTGTAGACCCCCTAAAAAAAGACGTGTGTAAAAATTGAAGATATTTCAAGAGAAATAAATAATCCAATGATTTGATAAAATAATATTACTATGGTTCAAGAGAACGTAATAATATCTACTCGGGCACTACAATGGAAGTGTGTTGAATCAAGAACAGACAGCAAGCGTCTTTATTATGGACGCTTTATTCTGGCTCCACTTATGAAGGGCCAAGCCGATACAATAGGAATTGCGATGCGAAGAGCTTTGCTTGGAGAAATAGAAGGAACATGTATCACACGCGCAAAATCCGAAAAAATACCACATGA